AAGTGGACTAAAGAGGAAGAGGAGTGGACTAAAGAGGAAGAGGAACAAGAGGGATCCACCGAAGAAGATCCTTCTCCTTCCCTTTTTTCGGAAGAAAAGGAGGATCCGGACAAAATCGATGAAGATGAAACGGAAGAGATCCGAGTGAACGGAAAAGAAAAAACAAAGGATGAATTCCACTTTCACTTTAAAGAGACATGCTATCAAAATAGCCCAGTTTATGAAACTTCTTATCTGGATGGGAATCAAGAAACTTCGAAGTTAGAAATACTTAAAAAAAAAGAAAAGAAATTAGTAAATACAAAAAATATAAGAAAAGGTAAGAAGAAATCCGCCCATTTCCTACATATTTGAGTGCTTCTCCTATAAAGAAACTCAGAACACCAACTCCATTCGTAATTCCATCAACTATTCGACTATCAAAAAAATGAGCAAATTGAGCTAATCCTCGTATACTAGTGGTTAAAGCTGCTTTATAAAAAAAATCGATGTAACCACGATTATATGACCAATTATATATATAATTTATTATTTTTTCTCCTAAAAATAAAAGTTTAATAGGAACTTTTTTTCTTACTGAATTAATTAAATTCAAATTTTTAAAAGATGAATAAACAGGTTTATATAAAAGAAATGCAATAAATATGCCAAAAAAGGCTATACTGACGGAAATAGTTGCATTTCTAACAAATTCATACCAATCCACAGAATTATAAAAACTTTTATGTAAAAGATTTATAGATGAATTTAACCATTTAGATAATATATCTAAATTGGTTCCTTCTTGATTGAAGGGAATCCCGATGACGTCAACAAAAAGCGTAAATAAAACCAATAGAAGCAGCGGAAATAACATAGTATTGTCTACTTCATAAGGATAGGATAAAGTCTTTGTACTATCAAAATGGGTAATATTCAGAAAGAGTCGGGTTACATTATCATTAATTCGACATGTGTTTGTCGACAGAAAAGAAGTACCAGCATTATTATTGATTGGTAATAAAGTTAATAAACTCAGTTCTTGTTTTTTCGTTTTTGGGCTTTCTTTACCCCATAAAGATATAGAATAGGACAAACTATTTGTTTTTCCACTATAATTTTGAAAGTTAATGTTTAAATGTCCTTCAAAAGTTAGTAAATAGATTCGAAACATATAAAATGCAGTTAATCCTGCCGTAGAGCAAGCTAATATTCCAACAATCTGTGAATACAACCAACTATCATTAAGAATTTCGTCTTTGGACCAAAAACAAGCAAGAGGTGGAATACCACACAGAGAAAGTGTACCTAAAAAAAAAGAAGTTTTTGTAATTGGGACATATTTTACTAAACCACCCATAAGAACCATATTTTGACTTTTATTTGGAGAATATCCAACAATAGGTTCCATTGAATGAATAATGGATCCAGATCCTAAAAATAATAATGCTTTTGAATAAGCATGAGTAATCAAATGAAACAAAGCCGTTCGATAAGACCCCATACCTAAAGCTAACATCATATATCCCAATTGAGACATTGTAGAATAGGCTAAACTTCGTTTAATATCATTTTGAGCAAGAGCTAAAGTAGCTCCTAATAGTAGTGTTATTATACTGAGAAAAGATATGAAATTCATTATGTACGGTATGACTATGAAAAGGGGAAAAAGACGAGCTACAAGAAAAATTCCCGCTGCCACCATAGTAGCAGCATGGATAAGAGCTGAAATCGGAGTAGGACCCTCCATAGCATCGGGTAACCATACATGAAGGGGAAATTGAGCCGATTTAGCAACTGCACCCGAAAATAATAAGAAGACACAGAAAGTTCCAAATAAAAAATGGACCTCATTAGTCGAAATTAAATTATTGAATATTTCGAACAAGTCTCGAAATTCGAAACTACCTGTTAGCCAATAAAGACCTAAAATTCCTAATAATAAACCAAAATCCCCAATACGATTAGTCACAAATGCTTTTTGGCAAGCATTTGCGGCAAGGGGTCGTGTGAACCAAAAACCTATTAATAGATAAGAGCACATTCCAACTAATTCCCAAAAAAAATAAATTTGTATCAAATTAGAACTGGTAACTAATCCCAACATAGATGCATTGAAAAAACTCATATAAGCAAAAAATCTCAAGTATCCTTGATCATGAAACATATAATTGTCACTATAAATAAGAACTAAAACTCCAATAGTAGTGATTAATATTGACATAATAGAAGTAAGTGGATCGATCAAACAGCCAAACTCTAAAGAAAAATCATTATTGATAGTCCAAGAGGATATATATTGATAAATAGAACTCCTATTTATTAGTTGAATGGATAGATCGGCTGATACAACCATAACTAGACTTAACAAGAAAACACTATAAAAAGACCACATACGTCGAAGATTTTTTGTTGCCGTCGGAAAAAAGATAAGCCCTAGTCCTATTCCCATAGGAACGGGAAGTGGAAGGAGAGGTATGATCCATGCATATTGATATGTATGTTCCATAAAAAAAAATTCTTTTAAAATGGTTTCTAATTCACCAGATCCTATCTAATTGTAAAAGAACAAAAATAAAGAAAAGATAGGTTAAGAACTACAAAATTATTATTCTGAATTATTCTCGTTGTTTCTTCAATATTCAATACTAATACTTCATCAAATCAAGAAGTACAAATTGGTCAAATAACATAAGGAACTTATTTATTTGTGAAACTGGAATACTTATGTAACTGTTTTATTTCAAATAAAAAACAAATAAAAATGAAAAAATTGGGTATATTTTTTCTTTGAACTAGGCTAATTAATATTAATAGAAAATTTTTTAATAAAATATTAGGAGGTCACAGTTGGGTTCGTAAATTGTTCGATGAATTTGATTTTAGGTATAACTGACTAAAAAACTGAGCTAAAAAAACGTGTAAACTTTTTTTTTCATTTTAATAACTTAAACCTACCTTTTCACCTATTCATTTTTCTCCTTAGCAAGATTTTCTGTAATTTTCAGAGACCTATTATTTTTTTGTTTGAGGTTAGTAGGGTATCATCTATGGCGAGATAGATAATGAAGAAGAATTTGTTTTGAGCAAGAGATGTCTTTCACATCCAACGATATTATTGAAAAACCTCTTAAATTTTGAATGGCAGTTCCAAAAAAACGTACTTCTCTGGCAAAAAAGCGTATTCATAAAAGTTTGTGGAAAAAGAAGGGATATTGGGTAGCATTAAAATCCTTTTCATTAGCTAAATCCATTTCGACTGGTAATTCAAAAAGTTTTTTTGTACCGACACCTAAATAATAAAAGATTCTAATAATCGGAATCAGGCAAATCAAATGTTAATTTAGTGTAGAATATGACTACAAAATTTTTATTATCTAATGCAATACCTAGTAAAACATACATGGAACTTTTTGACTATTCTATATGGTATAAAAAATCCTAAAGGCAATATTTTGTTGCGAACTAAAAATTCCCACCTCCGAAATGATAAAACAGACTCCAAATAACCGAGTTGAAACCTTCTATCTGGTGGGGATTTTTAGTTCCCCCATCGACCCCTCCCTTTCGCACAATCTTTTTTATGATTTGATTGATTCCCTACGATAGGAGGTAGGTTTTTTTATTTATTCTTTAAAACTACAACAATGAAGAACATAAAAGATCGGAAAAAACCTCACTATCAAGTTCACTAATTTGGGCATTTACTAACAACAGTTTAGAGCATTTAATTAACTCATTAAATCTCGACACTTGAATAATAATAGCTTATTATCATTTTAAGTAAGCCGCTATGGTGAAATTGGTAGACACGCTGCTCTTAGGAAGCAGTGCTTGAGCATCTCGGTTCGAATCCGAGTGGCGGCATATTCTCTTCTAAAAGAGATACAATAAGTCCTATAATGAATTCAATTCCGATACCTTATTTTAAAAATGGATATGATATTTTTTACTGTAGAACATATATTAACTCATATTTCTTTTTCCCTTGTTTCAATTGTAATTACAATTTATTTGATAAGCTTAGTTGTCGATGAAATAAAAGGACTCTCAAATTCGTCTGAAAGAGGTCTAATAGCAATTTTTTTCTGTCTAACAGGATTATTACTTATTCGTTGGATTTATTCACAACATTTTCCATTAAGTGATTTATGTGAATCATTAATTTTCCTTGCGTGGAGTTTCTCCATTATTCATATGTTTCCATATTTAAAAAAAAAAAAATTACGCGTAATAACTGCACCGAGTGCTATTTTTACTCAAGCATTTGCCACTTCGAGTCTGTTAACTAAAATGCATCAATCTACAGTATTAGTACCGGCTCTTCAATCCCAGTGGTTAATGATGCATGTAAGTATGATGTTATTGGGTTATGCAGCTCTTTTATGTGGATCATTATTATCAGTATCTCTTCTAGTCGTTACATTTAGAAAAGATATCCAAATTTTTGCTAACAGCTATTTTTTTTTTACTGAGTTATTTTACTTTGGTCAGATCCAATACATGAATAAAAGAAGGAATGTTTTACAAAGCACCTCGTTTGATTCGTCTAAAAATTTTTATCGATCCCAATTGATTCAACAATTGGATCATTGGAGTTATCGTGTTATTAGTCTAGGTTTTCTCTTTTTAACTATAGGGATTCTTTCCGGAGCAGTCTGGGCTAATGAGGCCTGGGGATCATATTGGAATTGGGACCCAAAAGAAACTTGGGCCTTTATTACGTGGACTATATTCGCGATTTATTTACATACTCGAACAAATACAAATATAAAAGTTGAAAATTCCGCAATTGTAGCTTCTATGGGCTTTATTATAATTTGGATATGCTATTTTGGGGTCAATCTGTTAGGAATAGGGCTACATAGTTATGGTTCATTTCAACTAACATCTACTTGAATAAAAAAAGGTCTACCGATTAGAGATATAAAATGGGGTAGATAAAAAAATCTAAGAAATCTTAGTTGCAGTCGTCAAGAGCCGTTTGAATCAATAGAATACTTGATTCAAATGGCTCTCAGAAAAGCTAAATATATCCAGTTCTAATTCGGTTTCTATTAATTAGTTAAGTTAATATAAGTCAACAGTGGATCTTTTTTATTGTATAACGCACAATAAAATAAAATATATATAGATTTTTTTACAAAACTTATCTATAAAAATATTTCCATAAAATACTTTGAACCTTATCAACTGATAATGAAAAAACGAAATCCGGGTAAATACCAATACCTATTATAGGTAAAAAGATGGAAATGGAAACAAATAATTCTCGTGGTCCCGCATCGAAAAAATATAAATTTTGAACATTAAATAGCTTGTATCCATAGAACATCTGGCGTAACATAGATAATAAATAAATAGGAGTTAATATCATCCCTAGTGCCATTACACAAGTAATTAGTATTTTTGTCATTAAAAGATATTTTTGACTAGTAATTAGTCCAAAAAATACTATTAATTCCGCAACAAAACCACTCGTGCCCGGTAATGCAAGTGAAGCCATTGATAATATACTGAACATCGTGAATATTTTGGGCATTAAGATAGCTATCCCGCCCATTTCATCGAGATAAACAAGACGTATTCGATCATAACTCGTTCCTGCCAAGAAAAAAAGCCCAGCACCAATAAAACCATGAGAGATTATTTGTAAAAGAGCTCCGTTAAGGCCCGTATCAGTAATAGAACCGATTCCTATAATTATGAAACCCATATGCGATACAGAAGAATAGGCTATTCGTTTTTTTAAATTCCGTTGGCTAAGAGATGTTAAAGCTGCATAGATTATTTGGAGTGTACCTATTAGTATTAACCATGGAGAAAATATCGAATGAGCGCGGGGTAATAATTCCATATTGATCCGAACCAACCCATATGCTCCCATTTTTAATAAAATCCCAGCTAACAGCATACAAGTACTGTAATGTGCTTCCCCGTGGGTATCTGGTAACCAGGTATGTAGGGGTAGAATCGGTAATTTGACAGCAAAAGCAATAAGAAATATAATATAGAATATTATTTCCAATCCCACAGGATAGGATTGATTAGCTAATATTTCAAAATTTAATGTTGGTTCCACGGAACCATATAAACCAATACCCAGAACTCCCATTAACAGAAAAACGGAACCTCCCGCAGTGTACAAAATAAATTTGGTAGCTGAGTATAGACGTTTCTTTCCTCCCCATAATGATACAAGTAAATAAACAGGAATTAATTCTAACTCCCACATGATGAAAAAAAGTAAAAGGTCTCGGGAAGAAAATGATCCTATTTGGCCACTATACATTGCTAACATCAAGAAATGAAAAAAGCGTGAATCGCGAGTAACTGGCCAAGCCGCTAAAGTAGCTAAAGTAGTAATAAATCCTGTTAATAAAATGGGTCCTATAGAAAGTCCATCTATTCCTAATCTCCAGTAAAAAGAAAAAAAACGTATCCATTTATACTCCTCTGCCAGTTGTATTAAAGGGTCGTCGAATCGGAAATGATAACGGAATGCATAGGTCATTAGAAGGAGCTCTAAGATACATATACATATAGTGTACCACCTTATTATTTTATTGCCTTTTTGAGGGAGAAAGAAAATTAAAGAACCGGCAGATATCGGAAAAGATACAATTAGTGTTAACCAAGGAAAAAAGTTCATGGTAAAGATAAGATACACTTAGACCATAAAAAACCCGTACTAAAAAAAAAAGAAATGGAAACTATATATTATTTTAAGCACGGGTTTTTGTCGGTAAAAAAATGGATTAGTGCTATTTTTTTTTTGAACGTATCAATAAGCTAGACCCATGCTACGAGTTGTTTCATGCCATAAATAAACTCGAACACTCAAGAAATCCGTTGGACAGGCAGATTCACATCGTTTACAACCAACACAGTCTTCTGTTCTTGGAGCAGAGGCTATTTGTTTAGCTTTACACCCGTCCCACGGTATCATTTCTAATACATCTGTGGGGCAGGCTCGAACACATTGAGTACATCCTATACATGTATCATAAATTTTTACTGAATGTGACATTGAATCTCTAAATTTTTGAACGTCATAAATTTTCGATCTAATAAACTTGTACATGAATCATGTATTTAGCTATCAGATGAATCAATGATTTACCAAAATTTTGATAGAAAAATGATTTATGGATCAGCTTATGCGAAAGCGTCAAGATACTTTTATTTAGTACATCTTCGTAAACAGGGATATGAATCCATATTTAATATCATACATACTAATTGGACTTACTGAATAATAATTTTTTTATTTGAAACGATTCAATTTTGAAAATGTATATTATTTATTCAACAAATTTGATTGATTAGTGCGAGTTGATTTTCTATTACGATAAATTGACGAAATAATTGCTAGTCCAATAGCTGCTTCAGCGGCTGCAATAGCTATGACAAAAATTGAGAAAATATCCCCTACTAATTGGCGGCTATCGAAAAAATCGGAAAATGTTACGAAGTTTATATTAACTGCATTTAAGATAAGTTCAAGACACATAAGGGCTCTAACCATATTCCGGCTCGTGATCAATCCATAGATACCGATAGAAAATAAATAGGCACTCAAAACAAGTACATATTCGAGCATCATTGACCAACTCCTTACCAATCTTGATTCATTTCAATATCAACAACAACTCAATTTATTCTATTGACTAGAATCTAAAAAGCAATGAAGAAGTACAAAGACCTATAGTGCTAATATTAAGAATAGGTACTAGATTGAATTAAATAAAAGGATTTCTTAGCTATGAACGTTTGAAAGCTTTATTATTGACGAGCTACCGCAATTGCCCCTATCAAAGCAACTAAAAGAATTATTGAAATAAGTTCAAATGGAAGAAAAAAATCTGTTGATAAATGAATCCCAATTTGTTGACTATTACTTATCAAATCTTGTTCTACGATATGATTTGATCTTGTAGTCCAAATAATCCCGTACCATGACGTATCTAAAATAGTAGTAATTAGTGAAACAAAAATACTTGTACAAACTACTGAAGTAACTCCATCTCCAACAGTCCAAAACTGGAAATCTTTGTAGTGTTCTAACCCATTAATAAACATCACAGCAAATATGATTAAAACATTTATAGCTCCCACATAAATAAGAAGTTGGGCAGCAGCTACAAAATGGGAATTTGATAAAATATAGAATAAGGATATACAAACAAGAACTAATCCTAATGAAAAGGCGGAATAAATTGCATTAGTAAATAATACTACTCCTAGCCCTCCTAATATAAGACCTGATCCTAGAAAGATTAACAAAAAATCATGTATTGGTCCCGGTAAATCCATTATATATAATATAAAATAAGAAATAAAAAAATAGAAATGTTTCATGCCCTTATTGATCAGACCAGGAAAAAGTCAAATTATCCGGGATATTTTTAATTGAAAGAATAGATGTCTATTGATATAGGTCCAATAATTGCGCCAATCTCATTATTTTTTGAGGTTCAACTTGGTAGTTCAAAAAAAATTCTTTTCGTTTAGATCAAAAGAGTACATTCGTAATTCTAATTTTTTTTTTTCGAAAAATAAAAAGGGGTTTAGCCATTTTTTATTTGAGGCGTATTCAAAATTGTTCGAATTGTGTAATCGTCAATTAATGCCAATGGTAAACGACCCAAAGCAATTTGATTATAATTCAATTCGTGACGATCATACGTAGAAAGCTCATATTCTTCAGTCATTGATAAACAATTTGTGGGGCAATACTCAATGCAATTACCACAAAATATACAGATTCCAAAATCAATACTGTAATTAAGCAATTGTTTTTTTCGGATCCTAGTTTGTAGTTTCCAATCAACAACAGGTAAATTTATAGGGCATACGCGAACACATACTTCACAAGCAATACATTTATCAAATTCAAAGTGAATTCGACCGCGGAAACGTTCTGATGGAATCAATTTTTCATAGGGATATTGAATCGTTACAGGTAAACGATTTGCGTGGGATAAAGTAATCATAAAACCTTGACCGATGTACCTTGCAGCTCGTACTGTTTGTTGACCATAATTGATGAACCCAGTTACCATAGGGAACATATCGTGAATAGTTATGAATAATTTGATGATTGTTTCCTTCTCTTGTTTGAGATAAGTCTAAGTATAGACTCGCATGGTTAGAGTGAAAGGAGTTGGAACGAGGTTGTTAATAATAAATTACCGAGAGAAATAGGTAAAAGAAATTTCCATCCAAGATTTAATAATTGGTCCATTCTGAGCCGAGGTAAAGTCCATCTTGTTGTAATAGGAATGAACAAAAACAAATAAGTTTTAACTAATGTAATCAAAATACTAATGATTGTTCCAAAGACACCGCCTGCTTTTTCAAAAAGTTCCGGACTTAATATATATGGAATAGAGAGATTCCAACCGCCCAAGTAAAGAACTATTACAAAAAATGAGGAAACTAATAGATTTAGATAGGACGCAACAAAAAATAACCCAAATTTAATACCGGAATATTCTGTTTGATAACCTGCTACTAATTCTTCTTCTGCTTCTGGTAAATCGAAGGGTAACCTCTCACATTCTGCTAGGGACGAAATTAGAAAAACGATAAACCCTATAGGTTGACGCCACAAATTCCATCCCCAAAAACCATATTTTGACTGTGCTTCAACTATATCAACTGTACTTGAACTATTAGATAATCATAGTCGGTGATAACATTACTGTTACTATCGCTATTCCAGAACCGTACATGAGATTTTCACCTCATACGGCTCCTCGAGGAACCTAAAATTTAAGGACTAGGTTAGTATTATTTAACGTGATATACTTGTGATATACTTGTTTGTATGCTAGATAGAGTCAAAATATATTCAAAAGCCCTGAATTAGTCCAATGTAATTCCGTCTGCTATACAAAAAGTATTTCTGAATTAATCTCATCCTTTACTTTCATTTTTAAATTTCAATATTTTTTGAGTAATAACTTAATCCGTCAATAAAATACTCCTATTAGTAATATATATAACTATTTCAACCCAGCATTTTCAATTACGAAAAAAATTACATAATTAAATCTTAAAAAAGATCGCTCTTTTGTATTGGAATTGCATTCTTTCTATTTTGTTCGCTCCTATTCTTCTTTTTCTTCTTTCTCAAGGAAAAAAGGGGGTCTTTTCAAAAAGGATTCTTTCGTTCCTGATAGTTTTTTTTTCAGTGGATAGGGACATACTCTGGATCGAAATCGTGGGAAGTACTACCGGATCATTTCTACCAACTTAAAGCCCCAATGAGTGTTCCTTTTATGCGTAAATGCTTGTTTGTATAATTGGCATAATCTCTATTACTAATCCTTTGTGTACCTTTGTATTTCTAACCACCCACTCAGTTTTTATCAACTCCCTATTATGGTAATACATACAAACGATAGTGAAAAACTCATAAAGTTGGTTGTTGTTTTAAACCCGCTTCAAATCAGGATGATCGATCAACCGATCTTGGGATAAACATTGTGAATTCTTTATATTTGCTTCTGTTTACTCCTTATACATAGGAAATGAGGCTTACTATTTTTACTGCAAATTTCTAAGCTGTTTTTTTTCACTCATAGAACTATCTGATTGTGTTCATCAGTCGGGTTAATGAACAAAAACATGAAGCGATTTCTTTCCAACGAAAAGAAAAATAGGGAAAATGTTTTAACGACTCGCACGTAGAGATATTGATAACACGCATAGAGTTAATGGTATTTCATAACTAATCGATTGAGCAGCAGCCCTTAAACCACCTAAAAAAGAATATTTATTATTTGATCCATATCCTGACATAAGAAGTCCAATCGGAGAAATACTTGAAACGGCAATCCATAAAAAAACACCAATATTTAGGTCGGCTAGAACAAGATGATAGCCAAAAGGAATTACTGAATAACTTAATAGAATTGATATGACTGCTATCGCTGGTCCGAGATTGAATAAAAAAATATCGCCTCTAGATGGCAGAAGGTTTTCTTTGAAAAGAAGTTTTGTACCATCTGCTAAAGCTTGGAGAATTCCAAAAGGTCCAGCATATTCTGGTCCAATACGTTGTTGTAACCCCGCCGCTATTTCTCTTTCTAACCACACAATTACTAGTACACCTATTGTGATTCCCACTATAACAGTCAAAATCGGGATAAGCATCCATATGATCTCATACACCTCGTTTAAGGATTCCCATTTTGAAAACCCGGTGATATCTTGTACTTCTGTTGTATCAATTATCATTTCAACGATCAACTTCTCCCATAATGATATCTATACTACCCAGTATCGTCATAATATCAGCCAATTTCATTCTTTTAACTAACTGAGGAAGAATTTGCAAATTGATAAAACCCGGCGGGCGAATTTTCCATCTCCAAGGAAAGATTTTCCCGTCGCCTAGTAGAAAAATTCCCAATTCGCCCTTTGGGGCTTCGACTCTCGCATAAAGTTCTTGTTTCGACAATTCAAAAGTAGGAGAGGTTTTTTTACTAATGAAGCGATATTCAAAATCATTCCATTGGGAATCGCGTACTTTATCAAAACATCGTATTTCTAAGTTTTCATAAGGTCCTCCCGGAATTCCTTCCAAAGCTTGTTGAATAATTTTGATAGATTCCTCAATTTCACTGATCCTTACTAAATAACGAGCTAACGAATCTCCTTCTTTTTGCCATTGGACTTCCCAATCAAATTCGTCATAACACTCATAATGATCAACTTTACGAAGATCCCATTCTATTCCGGAAGCTCGCAGCATTGGGCCCGACAAACCCCAATTTAATGCATCTTCTCCACTCACAATTCCTACTCCCTCAACACGTTCTAAAAAAATGGGATTGCGTGTAATAAGTTTTTGATATTCCGCAATTCCGGTTAAAAAATAGTCACAGAAATCACTGCATTTATCTATCCACCCATGCGGTAAATCAGCGGCAACTCCGCCAATACGAAAAAAATTATGCATTAATCTCATACCGGTAGCAGCTTCGAACAGATCATAGACTAATTCTCGTTCTCGGAAAATGTAAAAAAAGGGAGTTTGCGCACCAATATCTGCCATAAAAGGGCCAAGCCATAATAAATGAGAAGCTATACGACTTAATTCTAACATAATTACTCTTATATAACTGGCCCGCTTAGGTACTTGAATATTTCCTAACTGTTCCGGTGCATTTACGGTTATGGCCTCGGTGAACATAGTAGCTAAATAATCCCAACGAGTTACATAAGGTAAATATTGTATAATTGTTCTATTTTCTGCAATTTTTTCCATCCCTCTGTGTAAATACCCCAATATTGGTTCACAGTCAACAACATCTTCACCATCTAGAGTAATGATGAGTCGAAGAACGCCGTGCATTGATGGGTGGTGAGGGCCCATATTTACTACCATAAGCTCATTTCTTATAATTGGTACATTCATAGGTTGTTCCGTGATTCAGTTTTCTAGGAATTGCCGAAAACAAAAAAAATTAATGTAAGCTCTTGAAATTAACGAATTTTTGGTTCCCGAATATCCAGTCGATCAATTAATTCTTTATAACGTATTCCATTTTTTTTTGACAAATAAGCCAGCAGGCGTTGACGTTTTCCCAGAATTTTCTTTAGACCTCTCTGAGATAAATAATCTTTTCTGTGCAATTCCAAATGTGAAGTAAGTCTTCGGATTTGCTGAGTGAAATTAACTACTTGAAATTCAACGGATCCCTTAGTTTCATCTTTTTTTTTTTGTTTTGGGGAAATAACTGAGTAAACGGAATTCTTTAGCATAAAAGCAAATTTTCTCCAACTTTTAAAAAATATGAATTTTATGGATCAGTAATAATAATGTTGGACACTTTAATCTGGTATATTTTTTTTCATTATGGAATTTTTAGTTTTATTAAAATTTTGAAAATAAAATAAATAAAATAATTAATACTCCAACTCCGTTTCGTATTTGATTCATTCTATAGAAAAATATCTTATCATGCGTTTGATACATTTAGAATTGTGGATACATATGTATTCTTAACATACTGAAAAAACTCCCAGTATTGGTATTAAACCAATAACGATTCATACAAACTAAATCCTCTAATTGACAAGTTGGCCAAAGAAAAAACTTTAATCTATCAAGATGGTTGCTTTCAACCAAAACTGGACCATAAATTTTTACATTTTTTCTATTGCCGAATACCAGATTTAGATCTATACCTTTGGTTTTTTTTGAATTGAACGAAATTAGAATTCTTAACTCTTTTCGACGTCGCGGCGATAAAATAGTTTCAAGAACAAGCAAACTAGAATTTTTTCTGTCTAGATTTCCAAAAAATTTTTGCTCGTGTGCAATGGATTTTGCAAAATCCATTTTTTCTGGATACCTTGGATTAATTTGATAATTCTTCTTCTGAACTAAAGAAATCCGTATGGTTTGATACATAAGAAATTGTCCAGGATTATTTATAGACATACGAAGGGGTTCAATAAAGAATACTCCCCTTTCCATCCAGTCTGTAACATACTTATGACTCGGCATTATATCTAGATTTATTGTTCCTCTTTGAATAGCAGATAGAGCACTTTCTCTTGGATTTCGCAAGCTAAGCAGGAGACAATATATTTTGATATTTTTCATTAGTGTTAAATTGAAAAAAAAAGACCATCTCAATTGAACAAGCAAATGACTTGTTAGTAAAAAATCGAGGTCTTCTTCTATATTGTTTTCGGTTATACGTTTTTTTATGTCTGATTCCACACTATAGACTAAAAAATCACCCCAGTCTGAAACATCTTTTTCTTGGTTTAAGAGAACGGATAAAAGATTCCATTTTTGCTTTAGAACGATATTAGTTTTATCACTCAAACGTTTCTTTTCAGTCAAATTGAAAAGAAGTGATTTGATTGGTATGATCCATAGTTTTAGTTTATATACATTATAAAGCAGTATCAATTCTGGTAAAAACCAAAGTTCTTCATTCAAAATAGGAAATTCCTCATTCATTCCCAGCCAATTGAAAAAGTTTTGAATCCTTGGGTTACTTTGCTGAGTTTGGTGAGTTGTCAAATCAATAAGAGCGGTTTTATTGAGTTGTTCAATTAGTTGATAATTACGTATCTTAGTATTCTGAGGATTGGTCTGGATCCAGGCTTCAATATCGACCCTTTTTCTAAGACACAAATGGAGAATTCTGTAATAAAAAAAAGATTGATCCATATCTGTAATAACTTTTTCACCTAAAGAATTGTTATCTCCGAGGATAAAAAGTGTTTTTTTATTTGTGTTGTAATTATAGGATATTTTTTGATTGTTGTTTACTTGTGATGGTAAAACAAAAATATTCGAACTAATAGATTTATATGATAAGAGATCATTTCGATAATTTTTTTGGAAATTTCCTTTGTGATTTGATAATGAGTTTAATCCATAATCCGTAATTTGCTTTTCATAACGAATTAACCCATCTTTTTCATCTAAATCCCATTTTGATAAATCCGTTTTTTCATTTTGTCTTATAGAGTGGCGATTCTCGTTTTTTTTCCATTTTTTCGGTACCAATCCCGACCATCTAATATGAGATATCTTAGATTGATAACGATTCTGTAACCAGACGTTCCATTGAGTTATTCCCGAAGTAAGAGGTTTTTTATCTGTTAATTCCAAATCAAGTATTCTTTGTACTCCAAAATTATCCTTTAGTTTAGCGTTAGGAAAAAGAGCTATTTCATGATATTGAAGGGCGGATCCGAATTTTAAGTGGTATAAGTTAAAAATGCGGCTTTGTGCTAATTTATACCCTACATATGCTTGTGATAAAGAGGATAAGTCAAAAAATAATTTTGAATTTTTATTACTAATATAAAAATTACTAATATAAAAAGAGGACTGTCTAAAGTTTCTAAATTCAATTTTGGTTTCTTTTTTGTTTGCTTCATTATTGTAATTGGACTTATCCATTTTTTTTTTTTTTGATTCAAAATCAACAACAAGTTGTCCTTTGATCCTTATTATATTAATAACTAGGAGGATATAAATGTATATTCTTACAATAAAAAATTGTATAAAATACTGTGAGTTAAAGATTAATCGAGAAATGAGGTTTTTTACTATTTGCCAAATCTTTTTGATTTTTTTTAATTCTAATCTTGTTACGGCATGCCTTTTTTTGTTAACCCTATTATCAGGAGTTCTAAAATCTTTTTTCTTCTCATTTATTCCTTTTTCTAATTGATTTCGGATTGTGCTTGTTCTAATAGTTATATCTTGCATTTTTTTTTCTGTTAGCGAATGTTTTGTCCAATTTTTAGATCGAGTTGGAATGGGCGATTCGCGAATTATCTGATTGTTTTTTATCAAATCTTTTTCGTTTTTGGTTTCATCCCATTTATCTAGTTCGCTCAATCCAAATAAAAGGATTCTATTTTTTTTTGAGGGGCCATTTATTAGTTTCGTTAGAACTAGACCACTTTTGTTAATCCAGTTTTTTATTTCTTTGAATATTTTAAAAATTAAAAAACAATTTGTTTTAAATTTTATCATTTTTTTTATGAGTTCCTTAAAAATGGGTACAAAAAAAGAAGGTTGGTTTTGGGGTGAACCAAAGGGCTGTTTGGCCGGCCTCCCCCACACAGTTAAAAAATAATATTTTTTTTCTTTTTTTTTTTTTAATTTTTCCATTTGAGGGAATTCGGATTGCGGTCTATACCAAGGTTTCAGATAGAACGGAAATAAGATTTTTATCTGAATACCTTCACTTAACCAGTTTTTTGGCAAATCTTTTTCGGATAGTTGAACGCCACTATAAGTGCATTTAACATGCGTTTCCTTATTCCAATTTCCAAAATCCTCAGACCATTCGGGAAATTGAAATAATAAGATACGGCCGATATTTTTAGCTATTATCAATGAGGGTAATATAATATATTTCCTAAGAGTTGATTGTATTATTAATAGACAACTCCTTGTTATTTGAGGAGTTAGAATACGGTTGGGAGGTTCTGCTGCTATTTCAATCCCTATTGTTGCTTCTCTTTTATACTTCTCATTTTTATCCTTTTTTTCTGAAAGCTCAAATTGGTTAGTTTTTTTCATCCAATTTCGGAAAATGCGTTTAATCAGTGTAAAGATATCAAAATAAGAAAGAATTGATTTATTGAGTCTATACAAGAAAAGTGGGGAATGTGCATTTGCTTGAGACAGTTTTAAAGTAGGTATTTTACGCCTTTGAGCGCGCATAGAGCCCATGATTATATTTCGACGAAAATCAGGTTGTTGTGAATAATGCATCAAAAAAAATTGTTCGGGTTCGTAATCGTAATTAGTATAAGTGGGCTCATTTATAGTAAAAACTACTCCAAATCTTGATTTTCTTGACCGCATTCCAGGATCGTCTAATACGACTGCTTCGTATTCTCTTTCTTGTCGTTCAAACTCGTCAATTAATTTGTATGACCGTCGAGGTATTTTTTTACGAATTTCCTTTATTCCCACAGATACTGCTTTTCTTTTATTATCAGATATATTCATTATATCTTCAAATTCTAGAAAATTATTAGAAAGAATAAGAGCGTGTATTTTATTTATAAAAATAAAAGGAGCCTCTGGGCTTTTTTTTATGAAACTTTCACTAAGGAGTGGTAATAAAAATATTATTTTTGTTGCTCCACGATAGGGACCATTTAAGAAGGGATCGATTTTTTGTCCTAAATATTCTTTTTGATCAATACGCAATCTAGTTAATACATCTAGCCAAAGAAATCTTTTTTCTACACCTTCTAGTCTATTTAGAAACTCAGTTCTTAGTTTGTTTTTGTTTTGTTCAGTTTTAGAAATCCATGAATTTGTTAGTTCATCAAAGATTGAATCTACCGATTCTACTGATTCTACTGATCTGAAAAAATGTATCTTTCTTTCTAGCATTTCAAAAAACGTCTTTAAACTGGGTGGGTAGGTAAACGATATTCTTTTTTTGTCATTATCTTGACACGAAAAAAAAAAATATTGTGACATTTCATTTATTATACTATTTTCAAATTTATTGTTTTTTAAATATCGAAACGGGCGTTTCCATCGTTTATAGTCGAAAAGACGAGTCACAAGAAAGTTTGTATTTACTAATTTCTTTTCTTTTTTTTTAAGTATTTCTAACTTCGAAGTTTCTTGATTCCCATCCAGATAAGAAGTTTCATAAACTGGGCTATTTTGATAGCATGTCTCTTTAAAGTGAAAGTGGAATTCATCCTTTGTTTTTTCTTTTCCGTTCACTCGGATCTCTTCCGTTTCATCTTCATCGATTTTGTCCGGATCCTCCTTTTCTTCCGAAAAAAGGGAAGGAGAAGGATCTTCTTCGGTGGATCCCTCTTGTTCCTCTTCCTCTTTAGTCCACTCCTCTTCCTCTTTAGTCCACTTCGTTTCGGAAGTTTTTTCTATTTCTACATCTGTTTCTTCTCTGCTTTCCTCCCTTTCTTCCGTTACTGAGGTTTCTTTGAGAACCATGGATGACGGTATTCTGCCTAAATAGTAGACACAGGTAAT